AGCTCGTAGCATTGGTCCTGATAAACCCCAATTTATTGCTTCCTCTCCACCAATAATGCCCACTCCTTCAACTCGTTCCAAAAAAATGGGATTCCGCGTAATAAGCTTTTGATATTCAACAACTCCTGTTAAAGAATAATCGCAGAAATCCAAACATTTATCTATCCAGCCATGAGGTAGATCAGCAGCTACTCCCCCGATACGGAAATAATTATGCATCATTCGCATACCTGTGGCAGCTTCGAATAGATCATATAGCAATTCCCTCTCTCTGAAAATATAGAAGAAAGGAGTCTGTGCACCGATATCCGCCATAAAAGGCCCAAGCCATAACAAATGAGAAGCTATACGACTCAACTCCAGCATAATGACTCTGATATAGCTGGCTCTTTTAGGTACTTGAATATTTCCCAATTGTTCTGGTGCATTTACCGTTATTGCCTCTGTGAACATAGTAGCTAAATAATCCCAACGTGTTACGTAAGGTAGATACTGTATAATTGTTCGGTTTTCCGCAATTTTTTCCATCCCTCTGTGTAAATAACCCAATACGGGTTCACAATCAATAACATCTTCACCATCTAGAGTAACGATGAGTCGAAGAACACCATGCATTGATGGGTGGTGAGGACCCATATTGACTATCATGAAGTCTTTTCTTATATCCGGTACAGTCATATGTTTTCTTCCCCGATTCATTATTTCATGAATTGCTGAAAACGAAACGAGGTTCATCAAAATTCAAGATCTAATAAAGCAAATAATTCAAACGAATTTTCAAATTAACGAGTTTTTGGTTCCCGAATATCCAACTGACCAATTAATTCTTTATAACGTACTCTATTTTTCTTTGACAAATAAGCCAGTATACGTTGACGTTTTCCCAGAATTTTCCGCAGACCTCTCTGAGATAAATAGTCTTTTCTGTGCAATTCCAAATGTGAAGTAAGTCTCCGTATCTTATTGGTGAAACTGAATACTTGAAATTCAAGAGACCCTTTGTTTTTTTCTTTTTCTTCTTGCGGAATAACTGAGATGAATGAATTTTTCACCATAAAAAGAATTCTTCTCTCTCTCTCTTTTTTTTCTTTCTTTTCCACAGATATGGATTTTACCGATCAGGAATAATAATAATACCAGTCATTTAGATCTGGTACACACAATAAAATATTCTGGATTTAGTCATAGACTACTTTCTATCGAATCCAATTGAAAATTGGATTCGATAGAAGGAGATGGTACATTTCTACACCCACAAAAGGGAATGATTGGGACTTAAGAAAATTCTGCCGATTCATTCCTAGATCCAATTGATATGATACATCATTGAATCAGTATCATGTATCAGAATCTAATGTAACACAACGTGTGTGTACATTTGTATACCTTTATATACCGGATATGACACGTGATATAGATATATAGGAAATCCACCATCAACTAATTCTGACTCGTGGATACATATGTATCCTTGACATACTGAAACGACTGCCATTATTGGTATCAAACCAGTAGCGATTCATACAAGCTAAATCTTCTAATCGATAATTGGGCCAAAGAAACAATTTGAATTGGATAAATTTATTTATATCTGTATCAAAATGCTTGTCCTCATCCAAAAATTGCACACAGTTCCTTACGTTGTTGCCATTGAAAAATACTGAATTTCTATTCACACCATTCTCATTCTCGGAATTCAAACAAATTAGAATTCTCAATTCTCTACGACGTCTAGGAGATGGAATATTTTCAGGAACAAGCAAAGCATAATTATTTGCATCTCCATTCACAAGTACCTTTCCATGTTGTGCAATGGATCTATCGAAATAATCTTCATCAACATATTTTTTTTCTCGGCATATTCGATTAGTTTGGTACTTATTCTTATGGACCAATGAAATACTTATGGTTTGATACATAATCCATTGTCCATCCCATTTTATAGACAGACGAACCGGTTCGATAATCAATATTCCCCTTTTTATCAATTCTGTAAGAGTTAGATCCTTCTGAATCAGCATTACATCCAGGCGCATTTCTCCTCTTTGAATAGAGGATATAGCAATTTCCCTTGGATTTATCAGCCTAAGCAGGAGACAATATACCTTGATATTATTGATCATTCTTTGATTCAAAGGATCATCCCATCTCAATTGAAAAAGCAAATACCTTTTCAGGAAGAAATCTAGTTCCGCTTCCTTATTGCTCTTGGATTGTCTTTTCTTTCTACGTTTTTTAATGTCTGATTCCGCGGAATCTTTTTCAAGATCTTTTTGTCGGTTTCGTGGATCTGATCCAAGATTCCCTTGACCCAGCTGTTCTTTTTCTTCTTGATTTCGATTCTCTAATTCAAGATATTCTTTTTGATTAGATGATAGACGAAGATCCTTTTTTTGATTTCTGTTGATGTTTTTATTTTCACTAATGTTTTCATTTCCATTCAAATTGAAAATAAGTAATTTGATTGGTATGATCCACGGTTTAATCTTATATGCATCATAAAGTAGCACAAATTCTGAGAAGAACCAGGGTTCTAGATTCGATATGGGACGATGTAGCATTTCTTCATTCATTCCCATCCAATCAAAAAAAAACCTTTTTTTGGATGGGTTGATTTCTTGATGAATCGTGAGATAAAAAAGATCTTTCTTATCAATTATTTGATAATCATTAGTCCCAGTCTTAGTATTTTTATTAATGTCGGTTCCAGTATCTATATCGGTCCAAGTCTCAATATCGATATTCTTTCTAAGAAAAAAATTGAGAATTCTCCACTCCAAATATTTTCTATCCGGATTTTTCCCCGTATCAATAATAGACCCTTCCCCTAGATAATCATTAATAGCTATACCCCCGGGTACATAAAATGATTCGGGTTTAGGCATGTTGTAATTATATGGAATCTCTCGGTCTCCATTTACTTGGAATGGCGATCCATAAATATATGAGTCCTTCCTGTCTTCATAATGAATATATTTATGTGATAAAAGATCATATCTGTAGTGTTTTTTAAATTTTTCTTTTTGACTCGGTAATGAGTTCACTACATAATTATTTTGTTTCTCGTAATGAATTAATTGGTCTTTTTCTTTTTCATATGAATCTTTTTTTGAGTCTTTATTTTGAATCATACGACGTTGATTGACTCTATTTCGCCATTTTTGCGGTACTAATTTAGACCATCTAGTCTGAGATAAATTGTATTGATAATGACCCCTTAACCAATTTTTCCATTCATTCATTCCAGAATTCGGAAGTTTCTTAGACCTTGATTTGGCATCCAATATTCTTCGTGTCCCAAAATGGTCCTTTATTCTATCCTTAAGAAAAAGATATGCTCCGCGATATTGAAGTACAGATCTCAAGTAATACTTATTAATAATTTTGATTTGTGATAAATTGTAAAATACATATGCTTGGGACAAGGAAGATAAGTCACAATAAATCTGTGATTTATTATTACTAATATTAGAAAGATACTTTTTTATAGTTGAAATAAAGTGAATTGCATTTTGATTTGTTTCATCAATTCCTTCTTTATTTCTTTCATCATTGTAAATGTCTTTGTCGATAATTTTTTTTGTTGATTCAAATTCAAGGAAAAGTTGTGCATTTATTCTGGGAATATTAATGTTACATAGAAAGATATCCATATAGATTCTTTCAATGAAAGATTTCATAAAATAGTGCCATTTACGTATTAATCGGGCACCTCCTCTTTTTGATATCTGCCAAATATGTTTCTGTGATTCCGATCTTTTATCATCACAACCTGTCTCGTTAGGACTAATCTTTCTATTTGGAGTTAGAAATATTTTTCTCTTGTCTTTTGTAATCCTTTCTATTTTATTTCGGATTGTGGTTGTCCTATCAGCCAGATCCTTCATTTTTTTTTCTGTCAGTGAATAATTTGTCCAATCCACAGATCTAATTCGAATGATCGATTCATGGTTAATCTTATTACTAATTATAGAATCTTTTCTATTTTCATTCGGTTCATATACTTTCCTCAATCCAAATAAGAAAATTGGATTTACTTTTGCAAACTCTTTTATTATTCTTTTTATAAATAGAACTGTTTTGAGAATCCATCTTGTTTTTTCTTTTAAGACCCTTAGAAACCATTTTTTTCTTTCTCCTAAAGCTCTTAGAACTAGAAAACATTTCTTTTTCACTTTTCTAATTTTTTTTTCGAGTTCTTTCCAAATGGGGTCAAAAAAGGAAGGTCGTTTTCGGGGAGAACCAAAAGGTAGTTCAGTTTCCATCCCCCAGACTGTTAAAAAACCAAAATTTTCTTTTTTTCCTTTCTTTTTCATTCGATCTCTATGATCGAATCGTAGCTTAGATCTGTGCCAAGGTTTCAGACAGAAAGGAAATAGGATCTTTATTTGAATACCGTCTGTTAGCCAGTCTTTCGGAAATTCTGTTTCTGATAATTGAACACCATTATAGGTGCATTTAACATGCATTTCTCTATTCCACTCCTTCCAATCCTCGTACCACTCGGGGAATTGAAATAATAACATACGGCCGAGATTTTTAGCTATTATCAATGAAGGCAATACGATGTATTTTCTGAGAATCGATTGTGTTACTAACATAGAACCTCTTATTGCTTGAGCAAATAGAATAGTATCCCAATTTTCTGCTATTGCTATCCGTTCATTCTCTTCCTTTTTCTCCTCCTTTGTTTTTTCCTTTTCTTTTTCCTCAGAATCCGAAGTTTTTAATTCCGGACCTTTCCCCACCCAATTCCTAAAAATTAGGTTCATCATTCCGGAGATATCAAAAGAAAAAAAAAACGTTTTGTCTATTCTGTCCAAAAAAAGTGGGGAATGCACATTTGCTTGAAACATTTCCCAAGTAACTGTTTTACGTCTTTGAGCGCGCATGGATCCTTTGATTAGATCCCTACGAAAATCCGATTGTTGCGAGTAACGTATCAACGCCACCTCTTCTGCTTGATCACTATTAGTACTGGTACTAGTATAAGTATTGGT